ACCTTTTCTTTTGGATTATTTATTTTATCAACCTCAACCAATTTTATTTCTATGGCACAGCGAATCCTATAGATATATATATAGATTTGAATATGAGGATATAAAGGCACCAATCAGTACGAATTATTCTTTCGTCCGGATATTGTATGGAATAGAAATAAAAAAAATTGTTTTTTTTGTTCCTAGTAATATCTTATGTGATTTTCACATATCTATATTGATTTTTTATGAAAGGAGTATCATCTAGAGAATAAATAGATAGATAACGAATAAATAGATAATGAATAGTAAAGAAGGATTCGTTTTGAACAATAGATGTCTTTCACATCCAACTATAGCAATGAGTAATCTCTTAATTTTTGAATGGCAGTTCCAAAAAAACGTACTTCTATGTCAAAAAAGCGTATTCGTAAAAATTTTTGGAAAAGGAAGGGATATTGGGCAGCGTTAAAAGCTTTTTCATTAGCGAAATCTCTTTCTACCGGGAATTCAAAAAGTTTTTTTGTGCCGACAAATAAAAATAAATAATCAAACGTTAGAATAATCTGAATTGGACTGACTCGAAAAGTGGGTTAATTTTGTTTATAATATAAAATTAATGATTTCCATTCCCTAATGTTTTGAACTGATCAATATGAAATGGAACTCTCTTCGCTCTTATGGTATGTAAAATAAGAATTCTTCTGTCTACTGAATTCTAAAAACGGCACTTTGTTTTGTTTGAAAAAAAAATAAATAAACACAAGATACAAAGTTTCAACTTTCGTTTTAGTATGTTTTATCATTTCCGGGATGGGGATTCTTATTTTCCCCATCGACCCATTTGTTACAATAATAATTTTTTCTTTTTTATATATCTTTCTATATCTATAGAAGAGCAGATATAAGATCTTTAGTCAGGGTCGTTGAAACTAATTGATTAAGTTTAAATTTTTTAACTTTCTGAATCATTATTTCTCTGAATCACTATATATACCCCGGCTTTCAACCCAATCGAAAAAAGCCCTTTTCCCATTTAGGTGGATATTATGTACAAAGAATGTGTCAATTTTGAGTGATCCAAAATAGATCCTATGTTTAGACTGGAAAATCGATCAAGATATATATCTTTATAACTCTATATTCTTTTTATTTAGTTGTTATTTAGAAAGAATTTTTTTAAGTACGGTACAATTCCCATCGAGATCGAAACTTTTTTGTTCTATGATATGTCCAGCCCAATACCTAATGGGTTTGCTAAATCCTAACACAAATTATCTACACAACAAAAATACTAACGTTGGCTACAAAGCTATGCAAATATTTACAGAAATCCCTTGGATGTCGTACTGAAATTGTGATCCATAAAAATCCTATTTTTTGTTCATTGATAAAATGCATTTTTTTTTATTTTAGATTCATGAAATCAGATAAATAAGAGAAATGAATCATTAAAAAATGAAAAAATGAGAAAGGACGTTTTATTTTTAGTTCTATCCCTAGATAGAGGGCAGAACTATCTAGTTACAACAGTTCCATTCCAGGAGAGCGTAAACTACGTGAAAACCCATTGTTAAGTTAAATATAACTGACATTCTAAAACGATAATAAGGACTTGAACCCCTATTTAAACGAGTTTGTATTCATCAATTTGAATGTTTCCTAAACAATATTGGAGTGAATTGACTCCTTCAATCTCGACGATTGAATATGAATAGGTTATTATCATTTCGAGCAAGCCGCTATGGTGAAATCGGTAGACACGCTGCTCTTAGGAAGCAGTGCTAGAGCATCTCGGTTCGAGTCCGAGTGGCGGCATTGGATCTTCTAAAAGAGATACAATAAGTCCTATAATGAATGCAATTCCTGATTTCCATTCCGTAATTGAGGTACCCTCCTTTTTTTTAAGCATTTTTATGATATTTTCGACTTTAGAACATATATTAACTCATATCTCCTTTTCGATTGTTTCAATTGTAATTACAATTTATTTGATAACCTTATTAGTCGATGAAATCGTAGGACTATATGATTCGTCAGAAAAGGGCATGATAGCTACTTTTTTATGTATAACAGGATTATTAGTCACTCGTTGGATTTATTCGCGACATTTCCCATTAAGTGATTTATATGAATCATTAATCTTCCTTTCATGGAGTTTCTCCATTATTCATATGGTTCCACATTTTAAAAAACATAAAAATCATTTAAGCGCAATAACCGCCCCAAGTGCTATTTTTACCCAAGGCTTTGCTACTTCGGGTCTTTTAACTGAAATGCATCAATCCGCAATATTAGTACCCGCACTACAATCCCAGTGGTTAATGATGCACGTAAGTATGATGGTATTGGGCTATGCAGCTCTTTTATGTGGATCGTTATTATCAGTAGCTCTTCTAGTCATTACATTTAGAAAAGACATAAGGATTTTTGTTAAAAGCAATCATTTATTAAATGAGTTATTTTCCTTTGGTGAGATCCAATACATGAATAAAAGAAGCAATGTTTTAGGAAAGACTTC